AAAATTCTATATGTCTATTCTATGATATTTCTATATATATAGAAATATCATATCTAATATGACACCCGATTTGTCAAAGGGATTGGATTGGTAACTTACCCATTCAGTGACTTTGGCACTGGACGTTCCAAAAACGGGTACTATCGGATCCGGTGAATTAGAGAATAGGCAGAGGTCCGTTGGCATTTCAGCCTTTCTTCTCCTTTCAGGGCCTATCCGAAAGAGAATCCAGTACCTCTTGGTCCTGAATATCAGAATAGGACAAACGAACCGGCCTCCGCGGATATCTTTGCTTCGGAACAAAACCCTGCAATCAAATAGATTGTCCCAAGGGCGCCATATTCTAGGAGCCCAAGTTATGCTATTTCAAATTCGTTCCTCTAGCAGTTCCGGTTTGACCATTCTGTTCCCTTTTTCAAACTCCACTTCTTTTCATATAGCAATCCCTGATCAAAGAGAGAACAATATCCATTTCAAAACATTTCTAACAAATTCCTTGGTTCGGACCGACGAAGTAATGGCACTCGATTATTATCAACCTAACTGCAATCTTTTTCTGTCGGTAAGGATTGCACCAGAGCACCTTCTACTTCTAATAGGCCATGAACTATAGATAGAGAAGAATCATTCTGAGCGAGTCCATAAGAAGCGATCCGCTTTTTTTCATCGGTTCCAGGGGAAGACCAAAGATCTTGCGCGGCCGGTCCGCCAGAAAAACTCAAAAGAGAAAGAAGTCTCGTTAATCTCTTCATGCTCGTTCCAAGTTCGAAGTACCTTTTGGCCAAAGAAAAACCCGCTTCCTGACACGATTGCCTCTTTATATAGATAGATTCTATGGGGTTATTACTTATAAGTCTATTTTGTACAAGAGCCCCTCCTATCTGATAGAAAAGGGTCCCATGATCCCGAGCCGGTCTTACCTTGGCTCGCAAACCCCAAGTTTGTCTATGAAGAGCTAATCCAATTGTATTATTTTCTAGAATGGATTTCTTATGTGGAATACTAATGGATAGGGCCTCGTTGCTAAGTGCTACAAGATCTAGTGCACTGAAACTCGTGGTTATGGACCCGAATCCTTTAGTATGGAACATTGTCTTTTCCAAGTAAAAACCCCTAGTATATGAAAGAATGAAAAGGTGCTTTCGTTCTTGTGGAATAAGAAGCCCTCATACCTTAATGAAAGGAAAATTGGTTATTTACGATGTACGATGATCCCTGTTAAGCATCCATGGCTGAATGGTTAAAGCGCCCAACTCATAATTGGTAATTTGCGGGTTCAATTCCTGCTGGATGCACGCGAACGGGAACGTTCCATAAGTCTATTGGAACTGGCTCTCTATCCATGGAATCTCATCCATCATCCATACATAACGAATTGGTATGGTATATTCATACCATAACATAAGAACAATAAGAACTCGAATTCTTATCGATACTGGAACTCAGAGCATAGGAGGGAAAGTCGATTTATGGATGGAATCAAATACGCAGTATTTACAGAAAAAAGTCTTCGTTTATTGGGAAAGAATCAATATACTTTTAATGTCGAATCGGGATTCACTAAGACAGAAATAAAGCATTGGGTCGAACTCTTCTTTGGTGTTAAGATAGTAGCTGTGAATAGCCATCGACTACCCGGAAAGGGTAGAAGGATAGGACCTATTCTGGGACATACAATGCATTACAGACGTATGATCATTACCCTTCAACCGGGTTATTCTATTCCACTTCTAGATAGAGAAAAAAACTAAAGGAGAATACTTAAAAATACGGCGAAACATTTATACAAAACACCTATCCCGAGCACACGCAAGGGAACCGTAGACAGGCAAGTGAAATCCAATCCACGAAATAATTTGATCCATGGACGGCACCGTTGTGGTAAAGGTCGTAATTCCAGAGGAATCATTACCGCAAGGCATAGAGGGGGAGGTCATAAGCGCCTATACCGTAAAATCGATTTTCGACGGAATCAAAAAGACATATCTGGTAGAATCGTAACCATAGAATACGACCCTAATCGAAATGCATACATTTGTCTCATACACTATGGGGATGGTGAGAAGAGATATATTTTACATCCCAGAGGGGCTATAATTGGAGATACTATTGTTTCTGGTACAAAAGTTCCTATATCAATGGGAAATGCCCTACCTTTGAGTGCGGTTTGAACTATTGATTTACGTAATTGGAAGTAACCAATTAGGTTTACGACGAAACCTAGAAATCGATCACTGATCCAATTTGACTACCTCTACGGGATAGACCTCAACAGAAAACTGTTGAGTAACGGCAGCAAGTGATTGAGTTCAGTAGTTCCTCATAGAAAATTATTGACTCTAGAGATATGGTAATATGGAGAAGACAAAATTGTTTGAAGCACGCACAGAACCGGAAGCGCCCCTTGTTTCAAAGAGAGGAGGATGGGTTATTCACATTTAATTTGATGGTCAGAGGCGAATTGAAAGCTAAGCAGTGGTAATTAAGACCCCCGGGGGAAAATAGGGATGTCTCCTACGTTACCCAAAATATGTGGAAGTATCGACGTAATTTCATAGAGTCATTCGATCTGAATGCTACATGAAGAACATAAGCCAGATGACGGAACGCGGAGACCTAGGATGTAGAAGATCATAACATGAGCGATTCGGCAGGTTTGGATTCCTTTCCTATATATCCACTCATGTGGTACTTCATCATATGATTCATATAAGATCCATCTGTCTAGAGATCGTCATATACATCTAGAAAGCCGTATGCTTTGGAAGAAGCTTGTACAGTTTGGGAAGGGGTTTTTTGAGAGAAAAGAAGAATCTACTTCAACCGATATGCCCTTAGGCACGGCCATGCATAACATAGAAATCACACGTGGAAGGGGTGGGCAATTAGCTAGAGCAGCAGGTGCTGTAGCGAAACTGATTGCAAAAGAGGGTAAATCGGCCACTTTAAGATTACCATCTGGGGAGGTCCGTTTAGTATCCCAAAACTGCTTAGCAACAGTCGGACAAGTGGGTAATGTTGGGGTGAACCAAAAAAGTTTGGGTAGAGCCGGATCTAAGTGTTGGCTAGGTAAACGCCCTGTAGTAAGAGGGGTAGTTATGAACCCTGTGGACCACCCCCATGGGGGCGGTGAAGGGAAAGCCCCCATTGGTAGAAAAAAACCCACAACCCCTTGGGGTTATCCTGCGCTTGGAAGAAGAACTAGGAAAAGGAAAAAATATAGCGATAGTTTTATTCTTCGTCGCCGTAAGTAAATACATAACTAGAAATATGAAAAATTGCATTTTTGGAATTTGCAATAATGCGATGGGCGAACGACGGGAATTGAACCCGCGCATGGTGGATTCACAATCCACTGCCTTGATCCACTTGGCTACATCCGCCCCTTATCCAGCTAAAGGATTTTTCTCTTTTTTCCATTTTTTTCTTTTTTCCAGTGATCATTATTCTATTTATTCTGACCTCCATACTTCGACCGAGATATTGGACATCGAATGCCACTCTTTAAAAAGAAAAAAAGGAGTAATCAGCTGTGACACGAAAAAAAACGAATCCTTTTGTAGCTCATCATTTATTGGCAAAAATAGAAAAGGTCAATATGAAGGAGGAGAAAGAAACAATAGTAACGTGGTCCCGGGCATCTAGCATTCTACCCACAATGGTTGGTCATACAATCGCGATTCATAATGGAAAGGAGCATATACCTATTTACATAACAAATCCTATGGTAGGTCGCAAATTGGGGGAATTCGTGCCTACTCGGCATTTCACGAGTTATGAAAATGCAAGAAAGGATACTAAATCTCGTCGTTAACTGAATTCAGAATAGAAAGATTCAGAATAAAAAAAAGAAATACCCAATATATAAAAAAAAGGTAGGCGGGGAATAACCTTATTTATGACAAGTTTCAAACTAGTAAAGTATATCCCTAGGATAAAGAAGAAGAAAAGTGGGCTAAGGAAACTCGCAAGGAAAGTTCCAACCGATCGTCTACTTAAGTTCGAGCGAGTTTTCAAAGCACAAAAACGCATCCATATGTCTGTTTTCAAAGCACAAAGAGTTCTTGATGAGATTCGCTGGCGTTACTACGAGGAAACTGTTATGATACTGAACCTCATGCCTTATCGAGCATCTTATCCCATCTTAAAGTTGGTTTATTCGGCAGCAGCAAATGCTACTCATTATAGGGATTTCGACAAAGCGAATTTATTCATCACTAAAGCCGAAGTCAGTAGGAGTACTATTATGAAAAAATTCAGACCTCGGGCTCGAGGGCGTAGTTTTCCCATAAAAAAAACCATGTGTCATATAACAATTGTACTAAATATAGTAAAGAAATCCAAATAATCTTTAGATCTATGTAAGATTTCAATTCCTAGTAAAAAAAAAGAGAATAGAAAAATATGGGACAAAAAATAAATCCACTCGGTTTCAGACTTGGTACAACCCAAAAACACCATTCCTTTTGGTTCGCGCAACCAAAAAATTATTCTGAAGGTCTACAGGAAGATAAAAAAATAAGGAATTGTATCAAGAACTATATACAAAAGAATAGGAAAAAGGGCTCGAATAGAAATGTGGAATCAGACTCTAATTCTGAAGTAATTACACATAATAGAAAAATGGACTCAGGCTCAAGTTCCGAAGTAATTACACATATAGAAATTCAAAAAGAAATCGATACGATCCACGTCATAATCCATATAGGATTCCCTAATTTATTAAAGAAAAAAGGAGCAATCGAAGAATTAGAGAAAGATATACAAAAGGAAATTCACTCTGTAAACCAGAGACTTAATATTGCTATCGAAAAAGTTAAAGAACCTTACAGACAACCTAACATTCTTGCAGAATATATAGCTTTCCAATTAAAAAATAGAGTGTCATTCCGAAAGGCAATGAAAAAAGCCATTGAATTAACTAAAAAAGCGGATATAAAGGGAGTAAAAGTAAAAATAGCGGGTCGTCTCGGAGGAAAAGAAATTGCACGTGCCGAATGCATTAAAAAAGGTAGACTTCCCCTCCAAACAATTCGCGCTAAAATAGATTACTGCTGCTATCCAATTCGAACTATCTATGGAGTATTAGGTGTAAAAATTTGGATATTCGTAGACGAAGAATAACTAATCTTGTCTTCGCATTCTGTCCAGTGATAGAACAAAAAATGGCAAGAGCCTTTTTTCCCGAAATCCCTGAAAAAAAGAAGAAATTATACCTCTTTCTATAAGATTTTATGAAAATTTATAAATCTTTTAATATAATTGCTATGCTTAGTGTGTGACTCGTTAGTTTTTTCTTTAAAAAAAAACTTAGTAATTATAGAAAATTAACTAATAACCAACCTATTGCTTCGTATTGTCGAGATCCTAACTAAGAAACAGTCATTATATGAATAAATACCTCTATCATAAATGGGTAGATCTATCATATAGTTGTAGCAACTGTAATTTTTTCTCTAAAAAATAAAAGGGATTCTAGGTTGTGAAGCAAAACTAAAGGGATGTGGATAAAGGGAGGGATGATAGAAAGAAGGAAGAGAAATAAGTAAGATATAGAATTCCAATATGTATGGTCTATGAATTGCATCATAAAAGGCAATGTGATAAAGCATCAATATAATAAAACTAAGTTCGAAATCGTAACTTAAAATAAGAACTAAAAAATGAAAAGCAATAATAAAGAGCCGCCGCAGTTAGTAAAACTGAGAAAATTAACTCGGAAACATATTTTTAGGAAGCTCCATTGCGGGATTCAGACCTAACCATTCAGGGAGAAGCAGTGGGAACGACGGAACCTATGACTCCATAGGATTTTATTGAAAAGAATCCTAATACTTCATTGGGTGGGATGGCGGAACAAACCAAAAAAATTATCTTATTTGGTAAGGTTATAAATTAACAAATAAGACAGGAAAGAGTAAATATTCGCCCGCGAAATACTTATTGAATTAGAATACTTTAACCGCGATTCAATAAGAGTAAAAATAAACATATTTTTTTAAGAAGGATTACATTATCTAGAAATATAGATAAATAGATAAATAGACATACACATCTAGATATATTCTAGATCCTCTTTCTTGACTATATATTTTTCTATTTTAACAAAAAAAATATTAAAAAAACCTCACTTTTTCTATTATCTATTAATCTGTATCTATCCGTAATATTTTTTAATATTATGAAATTAGAGAAATTTGCACGCTTTCTCATTTCATTCGCGAGGAGCTGGATGAGAAGAAACTCTCATGTCCAGTTTTGCAGTAGAGATGGAACTAAGAAAGAACCATCGACTATAACCCCAAAAGAACCAGATTTCGCAAACAACATAGAGGAAGAATGAAGGGAAAATCCTGCCGAGGCAATCGTATTTGTTTTGGTAGATATGCTCTTCAAGCACTTGAACCCGCTTGGATCACGGCGAGACAGATAGAAGCGGGAAGAAGAGCAATAACACGATATGCACGTCGTGGTGGAAAAATATGGGTACGTATATTTCCCGATAAACCGGTTACACTAAGACCCACGGAAACACGTATGGGTTCGGGAAAGGGGTCCCCCGAATATTGGGTAGCCGTTGTTAAACCAGGTCGAATACTTTATGAAATGGGCGGAGTATCCGAAACTGTAGCTAGAGCAGCCATCTCCATAGCTGCCAGTAAAATGCCCATACGAAGTCAATTTATTCGATTAGAGATATAGAATCCTAAAATAAGAAGTATTGAAGATAAAAAAACGCCAGGTTTTTAGTTTTTAGTTCTGGAAAGACAATATTTCTTTCATCCTTTTGCATTGAAATAACAAATTGAAATCAAAATAATATGATTCAACCTCAGACCCTTTTAAACGTAGCAGATAATAGTGGAGCTCGAAAATTGATGTGTATTCGAGTCATAGGAGCTGCTGGTAATCAGCGATATGCTCGTATTGGTGATGTTATTGTTGCTGTAATCAAAGACGCCGTGCCCCAAATGCCTCTAGAAAGATCCGAAGTAATTCGAGCGGTAATTGTACGTACATGTAAAGAGTTCAAATGCGAAGACGGTATAATAATCCGCTATGATGACAACGCAGCAGTTATAATTGATCAAAAAGGAAATCCAAAAGGAACTCGCGTTTTTGGTGCGATCGCCGAGGAATTGAGAGAATTGAATTTTACTAAAATAGTTTCATTAGCTCCTGAAGTATTATAAATATTAGTAGGCTAAATTTGGATCAAAAAATAAATTTAGTAGATTATGTTTCACGTATATGCTTTAAAATAAAAAATGAAAAGAAAACATGGTGATTATAGAAAAATTAGGAGGAACCTCAAATTAGAGTCTTATGGGCAAGGACACTATTGCTGATTTACTAACCTCTATAAGAAACGCAGACATGGATAAAAAAGGAACAGTTCGAGTAATATCTACAAATATTACCGAAAACATTGTTAAAATACTTCTACGAGAGGGTTTTATTGAAAGTGTTCGGAAACATCAGGAAAGTAACAAATATTTCTTGGTTTCAACTTTGCGACATCAAAAGAGAAAGACTAGAAAAGGAATATATAGAACAAGAACCTTTTTAAAGCGTATCAGCCGACCCGGCTTACGAATTTATACCAACTATCAAGGAATTCCGAAAGTTTTGGGTGGAATGGGAATTGTTATTCTTTCCACTTCTCAAGGGATAATGACAGATCGAGAGGCTCGACTAAACAGAATTGGGGGAGAAGTCTTATGTTATATATGGTAACTGCTCCGCCTATAATGTCCGAATTCTATCTCGAACTTCCTATTTTTCAAATAAAAATACAACGTTTTTTTTATTTGAAAATCAAAATAGAAAAATAGGAGAAAAAATATATGACAGAAAAAAAAAATAGGAGAGAAACAAAAAACCCGGGGGAAGCAAAAGTAACTTTCGAAGGTTTAGTTACGGAAGCCCTACCCAACGGAATGTTCCGCGTTCGCCTAGAGAATGACACCATCATCCTGGGTTATATTTCAGGAAAGATCCGGTCTAGTTCTATACGAATACTGATGGGGGATAGGGTCAAAATTGAAGTAAGTCGTTATGATTCAAGCAAGGGACGTATAATTTATAGACTCCCCCATAAGGATTCGAAGCGTACCGAAGACTCGAAGGATATCGAAGATTTGAAGGATATCGAAGATTTGAAGGATACTAAAGATTCAAAGGATTAGGTTTTTATTTTTTCTAGGGTCATAAATTCAAAGTTCCAAAATTCAAGCAAAGAAACTTATTTTTTCCAAAAGATTAGATTGATAGTTTAAGACAGGATACGGAAATATGAAAATAAGAGCTTCTGTTCGTAAAATTTGTACAAAATGTCGATTGATTCGTAGGCGTGGACGAATTAGAGTCATTTGTTCCAATCCGAAGCATAAACAAAGACAGGGGTAATCTTTCCAAACCAAAATTATTTTATTTTCTAAAAAGTAAAAAAAAAGTACCCGCGGAAATGTGCAAATTCAAAATGAAATAATTTTAAATAATTGAAAGTAAAGGGTATATTTGACCCTCAAACGGATATCTTTGTATCTTTTTTTCTTTTTGTTATTTCTAACTCATATTTATGAGATAATCAAATATGGCAAAAGCTATACCAAAAATAGGTTCACGTAAGAGAGTGCGTATTGGGTTACGTAGGAATGCACGTTTTAGTTTACGGAAGAGTGCACGTAGAATAACAAAAGGGGTTATTCATGTTCAAGCTAGTTTCAACAATACAATTATAACTGTTACAGACCCGCAAGGTCGGGTGGTTTTTTGGTCCTCCGCGGGTACTTGTGGATTCAAAAGTTCACGAAAAGCATCCCCATATGCTGGTCAAAGAACAGCAGTAGATGCTATTCGTACAGTAGGTTTGCAACGAGCAGAAGTTATGGTAAAGGGCGCTGGTAGTGGAAGAGATGCCGCATTACGAGCCATTGCTAAAAGTGGTGTACGATTAAGTTGTATACGCGATGTAACACCTATGCCGCATAATGGATGTCGCCCGCCTAAAAAAAGACGTCTGTAAAAGAATTAATCCGCTTTCAAGAGAAATAAACGATTCAATGATCAAATAATAATACTAGTCTATTATGGTTCGAGAGGAGGTAGCAGGGTCCACTCAAACACTACAGTGGAAATGTGTTGAATCAAGAGTAGATAGTAAACGTCTTTATTATGGTCGTTTCATTCTGTCCCCGCTTAGAAAAGGTCAAGCGGACACCGTTGGTATTGCCTTGCGAAGAGCGCTACTTGGAGAAATAGAAGGAACGTGTATCACACGTGCAAAATTTGGGAGCGTGCCACACGAATATTCTACAATAGCAGGTATTGAAGAATCCGTACAAGAAATTTTACTAAATTTGAAAGAAATTGTATTGAGAAGTAATCTCTATGAAGTTAGAGACGCATCAATTTGCGTCAAAGGTCCTAGATATATAACTGCTCAAGATATTACCTTACCGCCTTCCGTAGAAATCGTTGATACGGCACAACCTATAGCTAACTTGACAGAACCCATTGATTTCTGTATTGAGTTACAGATCAAGAGAGATCGTGGATATCAGACGGAACTTAGAAACAACTATCAAGATGGAAGTTATCCTATAGATGCTGTATCCATGCCTGTTCGAAATGTGAATTATAGTATTTTTTCTTGCGGGAATGGAAATGAAAAACACGAGATACTCTTTCTAGAAATATGGACTAATGGAAGTTTAACCCCTAAGGAAGCGCTTTATGAGGCTTCTCGTAATTTGATTGATTTATTTCTCCCTTTTCTACACGCGGAAGAAGAGGGTACTTGTTTCGACGAAAATAAAAGCAGGTTTACTCCACCCCTTTTTACTTTTCAAAAAAGATTAACTAATCTAAAGAAAAACAAAAAAGGAATTCCATTGAATTGTATTTTTATTGATCAATTAGAATTGCCTTCTAGAACGTATAATTGTCTCAAAAGGGCCAATATACATACACTATTGGACCTTTTGAGTAAGACTGAGGGGGATCTTATGAGAATTGAAAGTTTTCGTATGGAAGATGGGAAACAGATATGGGACACTCTAGAGAAGCATCTCCCAATTGATTTACTTAAGAATAAGCTCTCGTTTTAAATCCATTGCAATTTTTTGCTCTTCTTCTTTTTCGAGTTAGAATAAAAAGAAAACAATTTTGCATCTTTGGCGCAATCTATATTTTCGCGAAATGGATCATAATAAAAATAAAAAGGATTTTAGGTATCTAGGGAAAATTCACTTGGAAGTAACTATTTCCTAGATACCTATTCATGGTACTTCACGGTTGAATGAATCTACTTGAAAATACCTAAAAAAGACCTAAAGTTAAGGATTTATCAATGGGTAATGTTGCTCCAATACCTAACCAAAGAGCTACTGCAGTACCGATTAAAAAAACGGTCGTAGCTACTGGACGACGAAATGGATTTTGGAATTTATTGACATTCTCTAGAAAAGGTACTGTCAATAAGCCTGTTGGCACAGAAACCATTAAGAGAACACCCAATAACTTATTGGGTACCGTACGGAGTATTTGAAACACGGGGAAGAAGTACCACTCGGGCAATATTTCCAGAGGAGTTGCAAATGGATCCGCCGGTTCACCAATCATAGACGGCTCGAGAACCGCTAAACCTACATTACATGCAATAGTACCTAGAATTACTACTGGAAAAATATATAAAAGATCGTTGGGCCACGCGGGTTCCCCGTAATAATTATGTCCCATCCCTTTTGCTAATTTTGCTCTTAATACAGGATCATTTAAGTCAGGTTTCTTTGTTATTGGGATAGGTGAACTCTTTAGGATCCATCCCCCAAAGGAACCGGACATGAGAATTTATCATCATCCGGCTCGAGCAAGAATGAAAGAAAAAAGACTGCGGAAGATCAAAAATGGAATTAAGGTATATAATGACTTAATGACTCTAGGCAAGAAAAGCTTTATCAGATTCTATTTTCCGAAATTGCACCTACAACTACTCATTGAAAAGAATCCTATTCTTATGGGTAAATGCTCAATATCCAAGTGGGCTTATAAATTTGATCATGATCAATTGCTTTGTGGATTGTCTCATGTCTCTTGATTAGTTGGTGTTTATCTCCTCAATATTGCGAGTTTCTTACGTCCAAACAAAGTATTTACTTGTTATTAATAAAAAAAAGTTTAGCCTATGTTCTTCCTTAGATCCCTTCTTTTACTCCGATAGTATTGCGGATCACAATCGATGCAAAGAAAATGAATGCATTTCCATACTATAATAAAAAGTATGTGTAAAAAATAGAGAATTGGATCATGTCACATGACTTATTTCATTTCTACTCTATGGGATCTTACGGAGCCTCTTCATGGATGACATGGTTGGGGTATGATCATAGAAAAAATTCTCCTCAAGTGAACCAGCCTATACTTCCTAAGTAGGGGACTTATGTGTTGATTGGATGCGGAGACACCTTTGGTTGTGAATTCTAATGTGGCAGATCCAATTCTTTATCCGCATGGCTAAATGAATAATTCAAGTCACACACTCCCATAATCCGCCTTATTTTCTTTTGTAAAATTCACTTCAACTATTTGTATTGTATCAAAATACTTCGGAGTTGAAGAGAAGTATCCAAATGACATGTGTTATTTTACAATAACCCATGTTTGTAGCAATGAAATACCACAACCTACCCGATATGATATATGAGAATTAGAATTCTCTACGATATGCCTTTCCTATAAAGGACCCGAAATACCTTGCTTACGTATCATTAGAAAGTGCATTAACATAAATACGGCAGTAAGCAGAGGCAGTACAAAGGTATGTAAACTATAAAAACGAGTTAAAGTAGATTGGCCCACACTAGCACTTCCACGTAATAATTCCACTAAAGGCGATCCTATTACCGGAATCGCATCAGGTACACCTGTCACAATTTTGACTGCCCAATAACCAATTTGATCCCAAGGCAAAGAATAACCGGTTACACCAAATGATGCAGTCAATACAGCCAAAATCACACCTGTGACCCAAGTTAATTCGCGGGGTTTTTTAAATCCACCCGTGAGATACACACGAAATACATGCAGGATCATCATTAGAACCATCATACTTGCTGACCATCGATGAACTGATCGGATTAACCAACCAAAGTTGGCCTCGGTCATTATGTATTGAACCGAGGAAAAAGCCTCTGTAACGGTTGGGCGATAGTAAAAAGTCATAGCAAAACCGGTAGCGACTTGTACTAGAAAACAAGTAAGTGTAATTCCCCCTAAACAATAAAATATGTTGACATGAGGAGGAACATATTTACTAGTTATATCATCTGCAATTGCCTGAATCTCAAGACGTTCCTCAAACCAATCATATACTTTATTGAGATAGGTAACTAACCCAAGCCCCCCTCTAAGAACCGTATATGAAAATTTCATCTCGTACGGCTCAAGCAGAAACACACAAATTTTCACCGAATATTAGAAAAAAGGTTCAAAACTTCATCAGCCACTGGATTGGGCCAATTTGCCTTGAAGATATGAAATAAGAAAAATCCGAAATATCTTCTTTGTGATGATAATGCCAAAAAATATCAAGTTGGCTCATCTGTCTTTCTTCCTTTCCCTTATGTTGGTCATTAGAGGCCTCTTGACTTTTCTCTTCCCTATTTTATTTTTGATTTCTTTTTGCGGATTTACTCTTGTTTTACTAGTAAATAAATAAAACAAAAATTCTAGTAGTTTTCTGATAGAAATTATCTTGTTGCGATCCTATGAATCAGTTCAATTAAAACCTTAGATTCATACTAGAGCCACGATGATTGAGTCTCAAGCTAAACAAAAGGCAAGGGTTCTTCGAATAAAAACCGCTTGATAATCATTTATGGAATCAGTGTAATGACTCGACAAAATTGATAGAAAAAAAGTTGTCTTTTGGGCAAACAAAATTGGAAGGAAGAAAATTTCTTTTTTTATTTTAAAACTACTTGCATTTTTTTTCAGTCTGGTTGCGAGGTCTGAATAGTGAGTATGAATCATAGTTCCATTTTTTTTGATCCACTCTATCTATTTCGTGTTCCAGATACTAGAATAAATAATATCTGACGAATTAGAATATCTTGATAGAGATAACAGGCCCCTTCTATGTATTATCAATAGGATCAATTCTAACAAGTCACACACTCATATTCCAGAGATACCGAAACAAAAAATTCCGCGGTCGAACTACCAGAATGTCTAGAAATGTAGAGCTTAAAGTGGAAAGCCTTTTTTGGATGAAAAAACTATGACTTCGTAATTTTAGTTAGTAGAAACCTAATTCGTTAAAATTCCGTCCAGTAAAACAGAAGAATTATAAATTTCTAAAATGATAGATAGGAATATTGCGAATAAAGCCATTGCGACCCCCATAAAAGGAGTAGTCCCCCAACCCGGAGCTACTTTCCCATATTCCGAATTCAAGGGTTTCAATAAACTACCTGCACCTGTTCGTTTTGGCCTAGGTTTAGAACTATCTTCAACGGTTTGTGTAGCCATAAATTCTATTTAATCATTGGTGTTGACTTTGTATACTATTCCGTTGTAGTTGTAAATACACGATCTTTTCTTAGATCCATTGTAATCTTGAAATTCTATAAAAATGGAAACAGCAACTTTAGTCGCCATCTCCATATCTGGTTTACTTGTAAGCTTTACTGGGTATGCCTTATATACCGCGTTTGGGCAACCCTCTCAACAATTAAGAGATCCATTCGAAGAACACGGGGACTAATTGAAGTAAGAAGTCTCCCCATCTGGGGAGACTTCTTACTTCAATGAATTTATTTTATTCTTTTAGTCGGAACCTTAGGTGGTTCTCGGAAGAAAATAGCGAAAAAAATTATCCCTAAAGTCGAAACTAAAAGGAACGTATAAACCAATGCTTCCATAGATTCGATCGTGGTTTATTTACAATTATAACTTCCACACCTATTCATTTGTCATTTGGGATCATTTCCCATATAAAGAAAGAAAAAGAGTAAAAGAAAGGTAGGGAGATGTTTCCCATGTTAAATCAAAAAAGATAGATGAAAGATACCATAGCAATGTGTATCAGACTACCTGTCTCCTTGTAGTAGGATCTCCAACTTTTTGGAATGTTCCAAATTCCACTTGAGCATCCAAATCTGGATCAATACCAGCAAAAACATCTCGGAACAAGGTTCTAGCGCCATGCCAAATGTGTCCGAAAAAGAAAAGCAAAGCAAAGGTAGCATGACCAAAAGTAAACCAACCCCTTGGACTGCTGCGAAAAACACCATCTGATTTCAAAGTAGCCCGATCTAATTCAAAAATTTCCCCTAATTGAGAACGCCTTGCATATTTTTTTACAGTAGCAGGATCAGAATAACTTACTCCATTAAGTTCGCCACCATAGAACTCCACCGTTACGCCTACTTGTTCAACACTATATTTTGATTCTGCTCTTCTAAAAGGAACGTCTGCTCTCACAATTCCCTCTTCATCTACCAAAACAACCGGAAATGTTTCAAAAAAAGTAGGCATACGGCGTACAAAAAGCTCGCGTCCTTCTTTATCTCTAAAGACGGGATGCCCTAACCATCCAACAGCTATTCCATCCCCATTGTCCATTGAGCCCGCTCTGAATAATCCCCCTTTTGCAGGATTATTACCAATATAATCATAAAAGGCTAATTTTTCGGGAATTTTAGACCAAGCTTCTGATAAACTAAGATTTTCGGCTAACCCATTGCTAACTCTTCGATAGATTTCTTGCTGAAAGTATCCCTGATCCCACTGATAACGAGTAGGCCCAAATAATTCGATTGGGGTCGTTGCTGACCCATACCACATAGTTCCAGCAACTACGAAAGCTGCAAAAAAAACAGCAGCGATACTACTGGAAAGTACGGTTTCAATATTGCCCATACGTAATCCTTTGTATAGACGTTGAGGCGGACGGACACTAAGATGGAATAGGCCCGCTAATATGCCCAATGTACCCGCAGCAATATGATGAGAAGCTATCCCCCCCGGAACAAAAGGATCAAAACCTTCTGCACCCCACGCTGGATTTACAGCTTGTACTTTTCCAGTTAGTCCATAAGGATCGGACACCCATATCCCAGGACCATACAAACCCGTTACATGAAATGCACCAAACCCAAAGCAAGCCACCCCTGCAAGAAATAAATGAATTCCAAAGATCTTGGGCAAATCCAAAGAGGGTTTTCCTGTCCGCTCATCAGAGAATATTTCTAGGTCCCAATATACCCAATGCCAGATAGCTGCCAAGAAACACAAGCCAGAAAACACAATATGCGCACCTGCCACACCTTCATAACTCCAAATACCCGGATTTGTTACAGTTCCTCCCGAAATACTCCAACCACCCCACGAATCGGTTATTCCTAAACGAGTCATGAAGGGAATGACGAACATACCCTGTCTCCACATTGGATCCAGAACAGGATCAGAGGGATCAAAAACTGCTAATTCGTATAAAGCCATCGAGCCAGCCCAACCAGAAACTAGAGCTGTATGCATTATATGCACCGCAAGTAATCGACCCGGATCATTCAATACGACAGTATGAACACGATACCAAGGCAAACCCATGGAAATACCTCTTTAGCAAAGAAAAATAGACACGATGTCGCTTTATTTTATCGCATTGGAAAAGACTATCCATATCCTATGTACCTAACCCTTCTAGGGGATTCTGTGTCAGAAAGCGTGAATATTTATTTCATTACATTAAAAATAAGAAGCCTATTCTGTTCATAAGAAGAAAGAGAAGCAGATCTATTCTATACTCGATAAGTGCCAATATGCAATGGGTAACTTGGCCCATTTGGAAAAAACAAAAAAAGGATCTCTACCCTTCTTTGTTTATCATTCAAATCACCGATTCCTTTTTATTTATTTATTAAATCTGTCTTACCTTCCTTATATGTATAACTTTTCAATCTATGTATTATTTCAATCTACATATTAATAGAATCCATAGTATTCATATAGAATAAGAATAAAAAAGAAGACAATAAACTGCAGATTTTTTCTTTGTCTTCCATTCTTACGTTTCCATATTAAAGTGTAGTTTTCTTACTTAAATTTAATAATATTAATCTAATATGCCCATTGGTGTTCCAAAAGTACCTTACCGGATTCCCGGAGATGAAGAAGCGACTTGGGTTGACTTATACAATGTTATGTATCGAGAAAGGACACTTTTTTTAGGTCAAGAGATTCGTTGCGAGATCACGAATCATATTACGGGTCTCATGGTATATCTCAGTATAGAAGATGGAATTAGTGATATTTTTTTGTTTATAAACTCCCCAGGCGGGTGGCTAATCTCAGGAATGGCAATTTTTGATACGATGCAAACGGTGACACCAGATATATATACAATATGCCTCGGAATAGCCGCGTCCATGGCGTCCTTCATTCTACTTGGAGGAGAACCTACCAAGCGTATAGCATTCCCTCACGCGAGGATTATGCTTCACCAACCCGCTAGTGCTTATTATCGGGCAAGGACACCTGAATTTTTACTAGAAGTAGAAGAGCTACACAAAGTTCGCGAAATGATCACAAGGGTTTATGCACTAAGAACAGGCAAACCTTTTTGGGTTGTATCCGAAGACATGGAAAGGGATGTTTTTATGTCAGCAGACGAAGCCAAAGCTTATGGACTTGTCGATATTGTAGGGGATGAAATGATTGATGAACACTGCGATACTAATCCAGTGTGGTTTCCAGAAATGTTTAAGGATTGGTAGTGGCCCAATTTCTTGTAAAGTTATTTCAAACCTAAATTAGGGTTTTCAATTTAATAGAAATATAGAAAGACTTCACGATGATCAATCATCAGGTTAAGATGGATCTAAACCAATCCATTTTTTTCTATATACATACAATATGCCTACGGTTAAACAACTTATTAGAAACGCAAGACAGCCAATACGAAATGCTAGAAAAACGGCCGCGCTTAAGGGATGTCCTCAGCGTCGAGGAACATGTGCTAGGGTGTATGTGCGACTCGTTCAAATCATGACTTCAAACAAATACAAATAAATAAAATGTTGAAGTATTAATGACTGGTACCAATGAATAGGATAGAGCTTCTCTATCCTAGATTTATATGGTATATGGAATTTCTGGTTTCCTTTGGTGCAAATCCAATTATCTAAATTGGAAATAAGAAGCAATTCCCCCATTGGTAGCAAATGGTTATCCATTAAGCGGAGGAAATAGTAATAAAAAGAAAAAGGCTTATGATCTTTCTTTTATCTTAAAAGAACGGACTAACAGGGTCAGCTACTTAGCCAACTTTCATAATTAAATACCGTCACTGTATGGATAACTCTTATTGTGAAAAGAGCTATTTACTCTATAATGAATAGGTAGAGCCAAAGAATGTGAACTATACAAGTTCACAATACCTTTTGATGAAAGAAAGGGCTCCGGTGTATAGAGAGGGCCTCACCGTTTAAAAGGGAACCATAGAAACGATGGAACCCACTATTTTTGTTAGTATCGTTAGAATTAATTTGTTATTTCTATGCGAAATAACTGAAGGGAGTAGAATAAAAAATCGTGGTTGGGAAGGTTACTATAGCAAAAGCCATTGGAATTAATATTTTATATATCGGAATAATTCGTTTTATTATTAATGGGAAAAAGGATGGCTAAAAGAAGAAAAATAATTAGTTATTCATTAAGGTTAATTTGATTCAATGACCAGAGTTCCGCGAGGATATATAGCCCGGAGACGGCGAACAAAAATGCGTTCATTTGCCTCAAACTTTAGAGGGGCTCATTTAAGACTTAATCGACTGATTACTCAACAGGTAAAAAGAGCTTTTGTTTCCTCTCATCGAGATAGAGGTAGGCAAAAGAGGGATTTTCGTCGTTTGTGGATCACTCGGATAAACGCAGCAACGCGGATATATAAAGTATTCAATAGTTATAGTAAATTAATACACAACCTGTACAAAAATAAATTGATTCTTAATCGTAAAATGCTTGCACAAGTAGCTGTATCAAATCCAAATAATCTTTACACGATTTCCAATAAAATAAAGATCATCAATTAAAGGAATAAATAAAGTAATATACTGGAATAATAAAAACCGAATTCCCGGAGTTCCCTCTCCGGGAATATACAATAAATTAAGATTAAGTGGTAGGAATCAACGAGCTGGATTACTTTCTTTATAATATATATATAGGTCTGGCCCTTTCAAATAAAACATCAACAATCGGAACTTAAGTTCCGATTGTTGTTTCTTAAATTCTGGTTGTAGTTTCTTAAGTTTCGATTGGAATTGTACTTTTGCGTTAATTGAGGAATATGTCTATTTTTTCTGGGTCTAGAACCAGTAATTATTGAAATTGACTGCGCTTGAAATTGCTTTTCGTTCTCATAGTTACGAAACGGTAAGAAAGATAAAATACGAGCCTGTTTTATCGCAAGAGTAATTAATCGTTGTTGTTTCAAGGTTAATCTATTTATTCGTCTCGATAATATTTTCCCTTGTTCACTAATAAATCGATTAATTAAACTCATGTTTCTATAATCAATTCGATCTCCTGGGCCAATCCGAGGACGCCTACGAAAAGGTTGTTTGGATTTACGAAAAGGTTGTGTGGATTTACGAAAAGTTTGCTTGGATTTACGAAAGGTTTGCTTGGATTTATGAAAAGTTTGCTTGGATTTACGAAAGGGTTCCTTAGATTTATGAAAAGGTTGTTTAGATGTATACATGATTTATTCCTTATTTAAAAATTTGAAAAAAAAATCCATTTCTTTATTTTATTAATTTAGGATGCAGAAGAAGTAGTCTTTCTTTGATCCATATCTTATTTGATTCATATTATAGTATATGAATACCCTCTATACATATGAAATAATATCTACCTTAAATCAGCTAAGTTTATTTTTATTTTGTATTCTATCTATGTTTTATTTCTATATTAAATATGAAGTTCTTACTCTATTATGTTCCTATTTCTTTATTTCGTGATGAGTCGTATGCTTGCGACAATAACGACAAAATTTTTTGAATTCTAATTGACCGGGTGTATTGTGGCGATTCTTTTGAGTAGAATATCTAGAAACTCCCGTCCATTCCTCATTGGCACCTTTTCGAACACAACTGATACATTCCAAAATAACTCTTATTCTAACATCTTTCCCCTTGGCCATGAAAACCTCCTTTCCTTTTTGGATTGACTTAATTTAATTCTTCGACTTAATTCTTTTATTCTTCTATATTTGAATCCGAAGAAGAAGAATAAAATCCATTAGAATAAAAAATTTTGGAAATTATTAAATTCAGTAATAAAAAATAGAGAAATAATTAAATAATACAATCCTTGTCGAATTAGCAAAGATTTTGCTTCGAAATCTTTTCATTTAAGTAGCCAGCCCAGCCTTTTTCTATGCTCTAATTTCTGAAGTCTTATTTAGCTTGGATACGTCTTTTAATTGAATTCATGTTTTCCAAAATGGGATTTACCTCATTTTTCATGACTCTGAGGTTCAACCCAATCCACCTTTTCTTTCTTTTTCCATCCAATACTAAAAAAGGATTGGATTGAAAAGGGGAAAATTTTGGTCATGTCACGAAGAATTCTATTCCGCGCATAACACTCACTAGAATTAAAAAAAAGGGAATGACAAAGCATCTGGGAATAAACGATTAATTTCTATCAATAAACCTGCTAAAGCACCAAACCATAGAGTACTTAGCACGGGTGCTACAGAGAGATATGTTTTTATATCCCGCATTCAAAATCCTCCTTCCTTATTGGAATACATATATGATCATATACTCTTGTCCAAGATCATTTGTATTTCTTTTGTTTAGGCTAAATTCCTAACTAAAAAACAAAAGAAATATGCAATAAAAAATCAATATGCTATATATAAAATGAACCATTATATATAAAACGAACCGTATAGAAGAGATTTTCCTATCCCTAAAAAAAAAATA